ATATGCATATATCTCTATTATTTTTGATTAAATTAATTTATTTAAATTAAAAGTTTTTTATCATTTATTTATTTATATTTATAGTTATTTTTATGTAATTTAATTTTATTAATAAAAATTTAAAATTAAATAATTTTATGTATTAATAAAAAAAATAAAAGTTTTTCTTGTTTTTATTTGAAAGAGATTTATTTTATTAAGGGGACTTTTTCAGATTTAGTGATTAAATTAAATTATTTAAGTTAATAAAAATATAATAATAAATTTATTTTTAAATAAATTTATTAAAATTAATAATTTTTTAAATTATTTTTTAATTATTTAATTAAATTAAATTATTAAAGTTTTATTTTGGCTTAAAAATTTGTTATTAGTTTGATTTATATGTAAATTTTTGTGAGAATTTGTATTAATTTTAAAAATTAATATATTTTTATATAGCCGCAGTAATTAATTTTATTAGTTAAAGAAATTTAGAAATAGTAATATTAAAAAGTATAGACAAAATTGGTGCCAGCAGTCGCGGTTACACTAATTATACAAATAAATTTTTTTAGTAAAAGTTAAATTGTTTTGATTTAAATTTAATTAAATTTATTAGGTGAAATTTTAAATTTAAATTTTTTATTAATTAAATAATTGAAGCTTGAAAACTTTATTTTAAAACTAGGATTAGATACCCTATTATAAAAAGTGTAAATATAAATATTTAAGTAGTAATAGTTATGATCTTGAAACTTAAAAAATTTGGCGGTATTTTAGTCTATCCAGAGGAACCTGTTTTGTAATCGATAATCCACGATGGACCTTACTTAAGTTTGTAATCAGTTTATATACCGTCGTTATCAGGATATTTTATAAGAAAAATAATATCCAATAATTTTTATTAAAATTTATATCAGATCAAGGTGTAGCTTATATTTAAGTAATAATGGGTTACAATAAATATATTTAAACGAATTAAATTATGAAAAAGTTTTTGAAGGTGGATTTGGTAGTAAAATTATAAAGATTAATAATTTGATTTTAGCTCTAAAATATGTACACATCGCCCGTCGCTCTTATTATTAAGGTAAGATAAGTCGTAACATAGTAGATGTACTGGAAAGTGTATCTAGAATGACAATTTAAAGCTTAATTAGTAAAGCATTTCATTTACATTGAAAAGATTTTTGTGCAAATCAATATAAATTGATTAGATTTTATTTATTAATTTAATTGATTATTTAATAAAATATTAAAAATAATTATAAAATATATAAGTTTTAGTATTGTTTAAAGAAAAAATAATTTTAATAATAGTTTAATAGTATTGTAAAAGAAAATTGAAATATTTTGAAAAATTTTTATTTTAAAAGAAAATTTAATTTATTGTACCTTGTGTATCAGCGTTTATTAAATAAATTATAAATATTTATATTTCTCGATTTTAAAAGAGTTAATATAATAAAAAAGTTAATGTAGTAAAATTATTTTTAATATTATATTAGAAATGAAATGTTATTCGTTTTTAAAGGTATCTAGTTTTTCAAGAAATAAATTTAATTTAGAAATTATAAATTTATTTAAAAAATTTTTTAATTAAATAATTTATAATTTTAATATTTTATGGGATAAGCTATAAAATAAATTTTTAAAAATAATAAATAAATTTAATAAATATATGCTTAGAATTAGCAATTATTTATAATTATGTTATAATTTATTTTATAAATTAAATTATTTATTAAATTTTAAATTTATATTGAAATATTAATTTTAATTTTTAAAATTAAGAAATAATGATAGAATTAGTATATTATATTGTAAAAATAAATTTAAATGATAAGTTTAAGTAAAGAATTCGGCAAAAATAATGTTCGCCTGTTTAACAAAAACATGTCTTTTTGAAATAAATTTAAAGTCTAACCTGCCCACTGAAGTATTTAAATGGCCGCAGTATTCTAACTGTGCAAAGGTAGCATAATCATTAGTCTTTTAATTGAAGGCTGGAATGAATGGTTGGACGAAATATTAACTGTTTCATTTGAATTTTTTATAGAATTTTATTTTTTAGTCAAAAAGCTAAAATAATTTTAAAAGACGAGAAGACCCTGTAAATCTTTATATTTTATTTATTTTAATTATAAAGATTAATTTTATTATAATAAATAAAAATATTTTATTGGGGTGATATTAAAATTTAAAAAACTTTTAATTTATAAAAACATTAATTTATGAATAATTGATCCATTAATAATGATTAAAAATTTAAGTTACTTTAGGGATAACAGCGTAATTTTTTTGGAGAGTTCATATCGATAAAAAAGATTGCGACCTCGATGTTGGATTAAGATATAATTTTGGGTGTAGCCGTTCAAATTTTAAGTCTGTTCGACTTTTAAATTCTTACATGATCTGAGTTCAAACCGGCGTAAGCCAGGTTGGTTTCTATCTTTAAATAGTTGTAATATTTTAGTACGAAAGGACCAAATATTAAAATAATTTATATTTTAAAATAAGAATATTATTAATTTGGCTATTTTGGCAGATTAGTGCAATAAATTTAGAATTTATTTATGTAATTTTTTATTACAAATAGTACTTGTTTTATATAGAATTAATTTTATCTTTAATTGGTAGTTTATTATTAGTAATTTGCGTACTAGTAAGAGTGGCTTTTTTAACTTTATTAGAACGTAAAGTTTTAGGTTATATTCAAATTCGTAAGGGACCTAATAAGGTTGGGTTAATAGGAATTCCTCAACCTTTTTGTGATGCAATTAAATTATTTACTAAGGAACAAACTTATCCTTTATTGTCAAATTATTTGAGATATTATATTTCTCCTATTTTTTCTTTATTTTTATCTTTGATTGTTTGAATATGTATGCCATTTTTTGTTAAATTATATTCTTTTAATTTAGGGGGTTTATTTTTTTTATGTTGTACTAGTTTAGGGGTTTATACAGTAATAGTTGCAGGTTGGTCATCAAATTCTAATTATGCTTTATTGGGGGGTTTACGGGCAGTAGCTCAAACTATTTCATATGAAGTTAGATTGGCATTAATTTTGTTATCTTTTATTATTTTAATTGGTAGATATAATTTTTTATATTTTTATTATTATCAAGTTTATATTTGATTTTTTATTATTTTATTTCCTATAGCTTTAGTATGATTAATTATTTCTTTAGCGGAAACTAATCGAACTCCTTTTGATTTTGCTGAAGGTGAATCAGAATTAGTTTCAGGGTTTAATGTAGAATATAGAAGAGGAGGATTTGCTTTAATTTTTTTAGCTGAATACGCAAGAATTTTATTTATAAGAATGTTGTTTTGTGTACTTTTTTTAGGGTGTGATGTATTCAATATTTTATTTTATTTTAAATTAATATTTATTTCTTTTGTATTTATTTGAGTTCGAGGGACATTACCTCGGTTTCGTTATGATAAATTAATATATTTAGCTTGAAAATGTTTTTTATCTTTTTCTTTAAATTATTTATTATTTTTTATTGGGTTTAAGATTTTGTTATTTTCTTTATTATTATGAATTAATTTTAGTAAAGTTAATAGAAAATTAAATTTCTATCTTATGTTTTCAAAACATATGCTTGTTCAAGCTCATTAACTAATTTAATAAATTATCTCATCATTTATTAACAATTGGGTTAATTAAATAATAAAAGAAGTAAATAACTGTTAAAATTTGTCCAATTAATACGTAAGGTTCTTCTACAGGTCGAGCCCCAATTCATGTTAAAAGGATTACTGTTACTACTATTATTCAAAATAGAATTTGGTTAATAGGATAGAATTGGATTCCTCGGAATTTTCTTAAGTTATAAAAAGGTAAAATTATTAAAATGGCAATAGAAAGAACTAATGCAATTACTCCTCCTAATTTATTAGGAATTGATCGAAGAATAGCATAAGCAAATAAAAAATATCATTCAGGTTGGATATGGGCAGGGGTAACTAAAGGATTAGCTGGAATAAAATTATCAGGGTCTCCTAATAAATAAGGGTTAATTAGTACTAATGTAATTAAAAAAAAGATTATTACAATAAAACCTACAATATCCTTGTATGTAAAATAAGGGTGAAAAGGAATTTTATCAATATTTGAATTTAATCCAATTGGATTGTTTGAACCTGTTTGATGTAAGAATAATAAATGAATTATTACTCTAGCTAATACAATAAATGGTAAAATGAAATGAAATGTGAAAAATCGAGTTAAAGTTGCGTTATCAACTGCGAATCCTCCTCATACTCATTGTACTAAATCAGTTCCTAAATATGGGATGGCTGATAATAAATTAGTAATTACAGTTGCTCCTCAAAATGACATTTGTCCTCAAGGTAAAACATATCCCATAAATGCGGTTCCTATTACTAAAAATAAAATAATAACTCCTACCAATCATGTGGGTGTATATATGTAAGATCCGTAATATATTCCTCGACCTACATGTAAATAAATACAAATAAAAAAAAATGATGCACCATTAGCGTGCAGAGTTCGTAATAATCATCCGTAATTTACATCACGACAAATATGATTTACACTATAAAAAGCAAGATTTACATCAGCTGTATAATGTATTGCTAGAAATAATCCTGTTAAAATTTGAATAATTAAACATAATCCTAAAAGAGATCCAAAATTTCATCATCTTGAAATATTTCTAGGGGCGGGTAAATCTACTAAAGCGTTATTAGCAATTTTAAATAAAGGGTGAGAGGTTCGTAAAGGTTTATTCATTAATTTATTAGTCGTAAAGGTCCTTTAAATAATTTAGTAATCTTAACAATTACAATAAGTGTGATTAATAAATAATTTATTAACAGAATTGTGATAAAATTAGTTGGTAAATTATAAAGCTTATTTATTGAAAGAGCATTTTCTGGCAGATAAGTTAGTATATTAGAAATATTTTCTATTTCATTATTTAGAGAAAAAAATATTAAAGAATTTTTATCAATTAAAAATGAGATTATTAATATTATAAATAATATTGATAATGAGAATAAAGTTAATTTAATTGATAAATTAAATATTTCATTAGAAGCTAAAGATGTTACATAAATAAATAAAACTAATATTCCTCCTAGAAAGATTAAAAATAAAACATATGAAAATCAAAATCTTTTAGCTATTAAACCGGTTAATAGACAAATTAAAACTGTTTGAATTAATAAAGTTAACCCTATTGCTAAGGGGTGAATTATATTAAGAAAAATAATTGAAAAAATAAAAATTAAAGAATAAATAGTTAATTGAATAATATCAAGAGGTAGTTTATATAAAATATTAATTTTGGGGATTAATGAAAAAGAAATTCTTTTCTCTTGAAGTTTTAAAAGAAAATTTCTTATTTTTGATTTACAAGACCAATGTTTTTTTTAAACTATTAAAAYTAATGATTATGATTTTGTATTGAGGGTTTCCTATAATTTTGTTTATTTTGGCTTTATTTTGTTTTGTATCAAATCGAAAACATTTACTTTCAATATTATTAAGTTTAGAATTTATTGTATTAATTTTATTTTTTATTATATTTATTTACTTAAATATAATAAGTTATGAAAATTATTTTAGTATAATATTTTTAACTTTTAGAGTTTGTGAAGGGGCTTTGGGCCTATCAATTTTAGTTTCGATAATTCGTACACATGGAAATGATTATTTTCAATCTTTTAGAATTATATAATGTTAAAATTAGTACTATTTTTATTATTTCTTTGTCCGATTTGTTTAATTAATAATATATATTGAATGGTTCAAAGTTTATTATTTTTAATAAGATTTATTTTTTTACTAAAAAATGATTTTATAAATTATTGATCTGAAATTTCTTATTTTTTAGGAAGTGATATACTTTCTTATGGTCTAATTTTATTGAGATTATGAATTTGTTCACTTATATTATTAGCTAGAGAAAGTGTTAATAAATATAATAATTATAAAAATTTATTTTTATTAAATTTAGTAATTTTATTATTATTATTAGTATTAACTTTTAGAAGAATTAGTTTATTTATATTTTATTTATTTTTTGAAAGTAGATTAATTCCTACTTTATTTTTAATTTTGGGTTGAGGGTATCAACCTGAACGTTTACAAGCGGGAGTGTATTTGTTATTTTATACTTTGTTGGTGTCATTACCTATATTAATAGGAATTTTTTATTTAATAAATAAAACAGGAACAATAAATTTTTATCTAATAAATAATTTTATATTTAATTATGATTTATTATATTTTTGTTTAATATGTGCTTTTTTAGTAAAAATACCTATATTTTTAGTTCATTTATGACTTCCTAAGGCCCATGTTGAAGCTCCTGTTGCTGGTTCTATAATTTTGGCTGGGATCATGTTAAAATTAGGAGGTTATGGGCTTTTACGTGTAATTTCTTTATTACAATTAATAAATTTAAAATATAGATTTATTTGAGTTAGAATTAGATTGGTTGGGGGTGTTTTAGTGAGATTTATTTGTTTACGACAAACTGATTTAAAGGCTTTGATTGCTTATTCATCCGTAGCTCATATGGGGATTGTTTTAGCAGGTCTTTTGACTATAAGATATTGAGGTTTATGTGGTTCTTATAGATTAATAATTGCTCATGGATTATGTTCATCTGGGTTATTTTGTTTAGCTAATGTTTCTTATGAACGTTTAGGTAGACGAAGATTATTAATTAATAAGGGGTTATTAAATTTTATACCGGCTATAGCATTATGGTGATTTTTATTGAGTTCAGCTAATATGGCTGCTCCTCCAACTTTAAATTTGTTAGGTGAAATTTCTTTATTAAATAGAATTGTTTCTTGGTCTTGAGTTTCTATAATTATATTATCTTTGTTGTCATTTTTTAGAGCAGCTTATACATTATATCTATATTCTTTTAGACAACATGGAAAAATTTTTTCAGGTATTTATTCATTTAGAGGTGGTAAAATTCGAGAATATTTATTAATATTATTACATTGATTGCCTTTAAATTTATTAATCATGAAAAGTAATATATGTTTATTATGGTTATATTTAAATAGTTTAAAAAAAATACTAATTTGTGGTGTTAGTGATATGAAAGTTCATTTTAGATCGTGAAATATTTATCAATTTGTAGAATTAGATTTTTTAATTTAATTTCTATTAGAATTATTTTTTTTTTATGTAGATTGTATTTTTTATTAAATAATTTAGTTTATTTTATTGAATGAGAAGTAGTTTCATTAAATTCTACATCTATTGTAATAACTTTTTTATTTGATTGAATAAGATTATTATTTATATCTTTTGTTTTAATAATTGCTTCTTTAGTAATTTTTTATAGAAAGGAATATATAAGAGGAGATATTAATATTAATCGTTTTATTATATTAGTATTAATATTTGTTTTATCAATAATATTATTAATTATTAGACCTAATTTAATTAGAATTTTATTAGGGTGAGATGGGTTAGGTTTGGTTTCTTATTGTTTAGTTATTTATTTCCAAAATGTAAAGTCTTATAATGCGGGTATATTAACAGCCTTATCAAATCGAATTGGAGATGTAGCGCTTTTATTGGCTATTGCATGAATATTAAATTATGGTAGATGAAATTATATTTTTTATCTAGAAATAATACAAAGAGAAAGAGAAATAATAATTATTGGAAGTTTAGTAATATTAGCTGCTATAACAAAGAGAGCCCAAATTCCTTTTTCTTCCTGGTTACCTGCTGCTATAGCAGCCCCAACTCCTGTTTCTGCTTTAGTCCATTCTTCTACATTAGTTACGGCAGGTATTTATTTATTAATCCGATTTAATATATTATTAGTAAATTCTTGATTAGGTCAGTTATTACTGCTTTTATCTGGGTTGACAATATTTATAGCAGGATTGGGGGCTAATTTTGAATTTGATTTAAAAAAAATTATTGCTTTATCTACTTTAAGTCAGTTAGGTTTAATAATAAGAATTTTATCTATAGGATTTTATAAATTAGCTTTTTTTCATCTATTAACTCATGCTTTATTTAAGGCTTTATTATTTATATGTGCAGGAGCTATTATTCATAATATAAACAATTCTCAAGATATTCGTTTGATAGGGGGGTTGAGAATTCATATGCCTCTAAGTTCTGCATGTTTTAACGTTTCTAATTTAGCTTTATGTGGTATACCTTTTTTAGCTGGATTTTATTCTAAGGATATAATTTTAGAAATTGTTATAATTAGAAATATTAATATTTTTTCATTTTTTTTATATTTTTTTTCTACAGGTTTAACTGTTTGTTATTCTTTACGATTAGTTTATTATTCTATAACTGGAGATTTAAATTGTGGAAGATTAAATATATTAAATGATGAAAGTTGGGTTATATTGCGAGGAATACTAGGTTTATTAGTTATAAGAATTATCGGGGGGAGAATATTAAATTGATTGATTTTTCCTGTTCCGTATATAATTTGTTTACCAATTTATATAAAGTTATTGACTTTATTTGTGTGTATTTTTGGAGGTATTTTTGGGTATTTAATTTCTGTGATAAATTTATATTCTTTAAATAAATCTTTAAAATTTTACAAAATTTCTTCATTTTTAGGGTCTATATGATTTATACCTTATATAAGAACTTACGGTATTATTTTTTATCCTTTAAATTACGGACAGATAGTGGTGAAAAGATTTGATCAAGGTTGATCAGAGTATTTTGGGGGGCAACATCTTTATAATAAATTAGTTAATTATTCTAGAACTTTATTTTTAATTCATAATAATAATTTAAAAATTTATTTGTTATTATTTGTAATTTGAGTTTTAATTTTATTAAATTTTTTATTATTTATATATTCAAATAGCTTATATTTAGAGTATGACATTGAAGATGTTATGGAGATTAGTTAATCTTTGAATATACTGAATTTATTTTAGTAATTTATAAAAAAAAAGATTTTTATTTTTACAATGAAAATGTAAAGTTTTAATTAAACTATATAAATAGAAGTATAAATGGAATTTAACCATTAAAAGAAAAAAGTTAGCAGCTTTTACTTGATCACCATACTTCCTTAATTGGAAGTAAACTTCAATGATATCATTAACAGTGATAAGCCTCTTTTTGGCTTCAACTAAAGAATAAGGGTAAATTTACCTAAGATTAGGTCGAAACTAATTGCAATCAATCGCTTCATATTCTAAATATAAGGTAGATTGAAAAATCAATACTTTTTGAATGCAAATCAAATGTTATACTTAACTACAACCCTATTTTAAATTAATTTGTTCAATTTAATATACCTTGGTTTCATTCATGGTAAAGACCAATTAAAAGAATTAAAATAAAAATAATTGAAGTTATAGATCATACTAGTATATTAGAAAATTTAAAAATAATAATTATTGGTAAAATAAGGGCGATTTCAACATCAAAAATTAAAAAAATAATAGTGATTAAGAAAAAATGTAAGGAAAAAGGAAGGCGGGATGATGATTTAGGATCAAATCCACATTCAAAGGGAGATCTTTTTTCTCGGTCTACTAATGTTTTTTTTGATAAAATAGAAGCTAGAAATATTACAATAAATGAAATAATTATAATAATTGATGCGATTAAGATTAATGAAAGAATTATTTATACTATTAATAATAGACCTTATGATTGGAAGTCATATATACTTTTATACTATATAAATAGATTTTTAACCTCCTCATCAGTAGATTGTGATATATAAAAATAATCAAACTACATCAACAAAATGTCAGTATCAAGCAGCAGCTTCAAATCCAAAGTGATGATTTTTAGAAAAGTGATTATTTAAATGACGAAGTAAACAAATTAATAAAAATGTTGTACCAATTAAAACATGAACTCCATGAAATCCTGTTGCCATGTAAAATGTGGATCCGTAAACAGAATCGGCGATAGTGAAAGGGGCTTCAATATATTCATAAGCCTGTAAAATTGTAAAGTAAACTCCTAAAAGAACTGTAAAAAATAAACCTTGAGTTGTTTGAGAGTGATTTCCTTCCATTAAACTATGGTGAGCTCATGTAACTGTTACTCCCGAAGCCAATAAAATAGCTGTATTTAAAAGAGGAATTTGAAATGGATTAAATGCAATAATTCCCGTAGGGGGTCAAGAAGCTCCAAGTTCAACCGCAGGAGATAATCTTCTATGAAAGAATGCTCAAAAAAATCTTACAAAAAATAATACTTCTGATAAAATAAAAAGAATTATTCCTCATCGTAATCCAATAGTTACAGCATATGTGTGTAATCCCTGGTAAGTTCCTTCACGAGATACATCTCGTCATCACTGATAAACTGTTAAAATTGTAATTAAATTACCTAAAAAAAATAATGAAGTATCATATTGATGGAATCATTTTACTATTCCTGCTACAGTTGTTATAGCTCCGATTGCTCCAGTTAAAGGTCAAGGGCTATAATCTACTAAGTGAAATGGGTGATTTGAATGTGTAGACATTGGTTAAATATTTTAATTTACTTCTCTAGAATAAAGAGTTCTTAAAACTGCGAATACATAAGATTGAATTATAGCAACAGCTGATTCAAGAACTAATAAGGCAATTTGACCTACTAATAAAAATGTTACAAGTAAATAAGATATTGAAGGTCCTGTATTTCCTAGTAAAGTTAATAGTAAATGTCCAGCAATTATATTAGCTGTTAATCGAACTGCTAATGTTCCAGGTCGAATAATATTACTAATTGTTTCAATACATACTATAAAAGGTATTAAAACTGCAGGAGTTCCTTGGGGTACAAGATGCGCGAATATGTGTTGTGTGTGATTAATTCAACCGTAAACTATAAATGATAGTCATAAAGGTAAAGCAAGAGAAAGTGTTAAAGTTAAATGACTTGTTCTTGTAAAAATATAAGGAAATAATCCTATAAAATTATTAAATAAAATTAAAGAAAATAAAGAAATAAAAATAAATGTAGATCCGTTATGACCTGTAGGTCCCAATAATGTTTTAAATTCCTTGTGTAGAGTTAATAAAATAGAATTTCAAAAAATATTAAAACGAGATGGTATAAGTCAATAAGCTGAAGGAATTATTAATAATCCTAGAAATGTTCTTAATCAATTTAATGATAATCCAAAGATTGCTGAAGGGTCAAATACAGAAAATAGATTTGTTATCATTTTCAAGTTATTGAATTTAAATTAATATTCTTTAATTCGTCAGATTTAGGGGAAGAAGGTATATAAGAGTAATAGTTAATTGAGCAAAATAAAATAAAAATTATAGAGAATATAAAAAAAAGAAATAATCATCTAATGGGTGCTATTTGTGGGATTAAAAAATATTAAAAATTTAATAATTTTAGTTTGACATACTAATGTTATATATTTAACTAATTTTTTATTTCATTAGAAGTAAGTGCTAATTTACTATAAAATGGTTTAAGAGACCAGTACTTGCTTTCAGTCATCTAATGAAGAATTTACATTTTTAGAAATTCATTTAATAAAAGAATTTACAGGAACACTTTCAATCACAATAGGCATAAAACTATGATTTGCCCCACAGATTTCTGAACATTGTCCGTAAAATAAGCCAGGTCGGTTAATAAAAAAATTAGTTTGGTTTAATCGTCCAGGAGTTCCGTCTACCTTTACCCCTAAAGCTGGGATTGTTCAAGAATGAATTACATCTGCAGCTGTCACTAAAATTCGAATTTGTGAATTTATTGGTAGAACTACTCGGTTATCAACATCAAGAAGTCGAAAGCCGTCATTTGCTAATTCATTAGTGGGGATTATATAAGAATCAAATTCAATATCATTAAAATCTGAATATTCATAACTTCAATATCATTGATGACCAATTCTTTTTAGAGTCACAGAAGGTTCATTAATTTCATCTAAAAGATAAAGAAGTCGAAGAGAAGGTATAGCAATAAATAATAGAATAATAGCTGGTAAAATTGTTCAAATTATTTCAATTAATTGTCCGTGCAATAAGAATCGATTAATATAACTATTAAAAAATAATATAAATATTAAATATCCTACTAAAACAGTAATTATAATTAAAATTAATAAAGCGTGATCATGAAAGAAAATTAATTGTTCCATTAAAGGTGAAGCGCTGTCTTGAAGTCCTAAATTAGCTCATGTTGACATTAATTTTCTAATAAAAGTAAAATACTTTATATATGGAGCTTAAATCCATTGCACTAATCTGCCATATTAGAAGTTAATTAGTTAATAATGGTAATTCAGAATAACTATGTTCAGCAGGTGGGGTATTTTGGTATCATTCAATTGAAGAATTTAATTGAACAGGGAAAATAACTTGGCGTTGTGATACAAGACTTTCTCAAATAATATAGAAAAAGAATAAAATTCCTAGTAAAGAAATTGATGATCCGATTGTCGAAACAATATTTCAAGTTGTGTAAGCATCTGGATAATCTGAGTATCGTCGAGGTATTCCAGCTAACCCAAGGAAATGTTGAGGGAAAAATGTTAAATTTACTCCAATAAATATAATAATAAATTGACTTTTTAATCATTTATTATTTAGTGTAAGACCAGTGAAAAGGGGGTATCAATGAATAAACCCTGCTATAATAGCAAATACAGCTCCCATTGATAAAACATAATGAAAATGTGCTACTACGTAATAAGTATCATGAAGGATAATATCAACAGATGAATTTGCTAATACTACTCCTGTTAATCCTCCAACTGTAAATAAAAATACAAATCCTAAGGCTCATAAAATAGCTGGAGAATATGTTAATTGTGCTCCGTGTAGAGTAGCTAATCAACTGAAAATTTTAATTCCAGTTGGTACGGCAATAATTATTGTAGCGGATGTGAAATAGGCTCGTGTATCAACATCTATTCCAACTGTAAATATATGATGAGCTCAAACAATAAATCCTAATAAACCAATAGCTAATATAGCATAAATTATTCCTAAAGATCCGAAAGTTTCCTTTTTCCCCGATTCTTGACTAATAATATGAGAAATTATTCCGAATCCTGGTAAAATTAAAATATAAACTTCAGGGTGCCCGAAAAATCAAAATAAATGTTGGTATAAAATTGGGTCTCCTCCCCCCGCTGGGTCAAAAAATGAAGTATTTAAATTTCGATCAGTTAATAATATAGTGATAGCTCCTGCTAGTACAGGTAAAGATAAAAGAAGTAATAAAGCTGTGATTGCAACTCTTCATACAAATAATGGTATTCGGTCTAAAGTAATTCCAGAAGATCGCATATTAATTACCGTTGTAATAAAATTTACAGCCCCCAAAATTGATGAAATTCCGGCTAAATGTAAAGAGAAAATTGCTAAATCTACCGATGCTCCTCCATGTGCGATTCCAGCAGATAGGGGTGGGTAAACAGTTCATCCCGTACCAGCTCCGTTTTCAACCATTCTTCTTACCAATAATAGAGTTAAAGCTGGGGGTAAAAGTCAAAATCTTATATTATTTATTCGGGGGAATGCTATATCAGGGGCCCCTAACATTAAAGGAACCAATCAATTACCAAACCCTCCAATTATAATAGGTATAACTATAAAAAAAATTATAATAAAAGCATGAGCAGTTACAATAACATTATAAATTTGGTCATCTCCAATTAAGGCTCCAGGATGCCCTAATTCTGCTCGAATTAAAATTCTTAAAGATGTACCTACTATTCCAGCTCAAGCTCCGAAAATAAAATATAGAGTTCCAATATCTTTATGATTTGTTGAAAATAACCATTGTCGCAATTGATTAAGTGGCTGAAGTTTAGGCGATAGATTGTAAATCTATTTATAAGAATTATTCTTCTTAATCAAATTTATAGGTCTTATAGTCAACAATGATATCAAACTGCAATTTTGAAGGAGTAAAAAAAAATTACTAAGGCTTAAAGGAATTCCTATATTTACAGCTTTGAAGGCTATTAGTTTTATTAACTTAAAGCCTTACAATGTAAAATAAAATATTGAAATTAGGAATAACCCAAAAATAGAAAAAAATCTTATAGTTAAATAAAAATTTATTGAAAAATTTTGGGTTTGAAGAGTTTTTACTCAATTAATTTCGTAATAATTTAATATAAATGCAGAATAACAAATTCGTAAATAAAAAAATAATGTAATTAAAGTTGATATTATTAAAATAAAAAGTTGAAAATATTGTGAGTAAAAAGTTAATTCTTGAATTAAAACTCATTTAGGGAAAAATCCTAAAAATGGTGGCAATCCACCTAATGAAAGAAAATTTATAAATAAAGTAAATTTTAAAATTTTTCTATTAGTAAATCAAGAAAATAATTGATTTAAATGATAAAGTTTAAAATTATTGAATATAAATGTTAATACTAAAGATAAAAAAGAATAAAATATAAAATAAGTTAATCAAATTGATTCTCTAATTATTAAAGCTCTTAATATTCATCCCAAGTGGTTAATAGATGAAAAAGCTATTAACTTACGTAAAGAAGTTTGATTTAAACCTCCGAGTGCCCCTACTATAACTGAAAGAATTACTCTTACCAATAAAAAATTTCTTATATTTAAATAAGAAATTAGTATAAGTGGTGCAATTTTTTGTCAAGTTATTAATATTAAAGCATTTATTCAAGTTATTCCTTCTATTAAATTTGGGAATCAGAAATGAAAAGGAGCAGCCCCACTTTTTAACAATAAAGAAGATAAAATAATTGTTGAAGTAAAAGTTTCGTTAATATCATTATTTAAATGATTTTTTAATATTAAAATAATTACAGCAAACAGTAAAACAGTTGAAGCTAAGGCTTGGGTTAAAAAGTATTTTAAAGAAGCTTCAGAAGATTTAAAATTATTTCTATCATCTCTTATAAGGGGGATAAAAGATAATAAATTAATTTCTAGACCTATTCAAGCTCCTAACCAAGAATTAGAAGTTACTGTAATTAATGTTCCTGTTATTATAACAGATAAAAATAAAATTTTTGAAGAATTATTAAAAATTAAAAAGAAAAGGATTAGAACCTTTATAAATGGGGTATGAACCCAGTAGCTTAATTAGCTTATCTTTTTATATTTTGGTGTATGACGCACAAAAGTTTTTGATACTTTTAGAAATAGTTTAATTCTATTAAATATAAATCCATGTAAAAAAAAACAATAAAACTTAATAATGAATGCAGAATTCTGCATAATCTACCCTATCAAGGTAGCCCTTTTCATCAGGCAATTCATT